AGAACTCCTAGTCTTAGAGCCAGAAAAAGATAGGTTTACTCTTTCTTCACTTGAATTCAAATCCCCATCCGAACTCAAAAGCGGATTGGTCTTTTGTTGGAAAAATCCAAGAATCCGAAGTGAATTCTCGTGTCGTAAGAAAAAAAATAATAATCTGGGAAGAATAAATTTTTTTATTGAACGTGTTGATTCATATTTATTTTGACTACTTTCTCATATTTTATCATATTCTATTCATTCATTTTTATTCGACCTTCCCGGAGTTCATTCTCCGGGCAACTCCGTTTAACCGGTGGATTCCTTCCAACTTACTTCTTTTATGATCTCATTGGAAATCATATAAAGACAATTCCTATTTGAGATAGCTATTTGTGCAAGTATTTTACGATTAAGAATCAACTGTCTCTTGTACAGATCATTTATTAACCTACTATAACTATAGCATACCCCCTTTTCACGAATTGCTGCATTTATTCGAGTGATCCACAAACGACGAAAATTTATTTTTTGCTTATCCCTATCGCGATGAGCCGAAACCAAAGCTCTTATTTTTTGTTGAGTAATAGTTCGAGTAAGTCTTGAATGAGCCCCCCGAAAGCTTGATGCAAATAAACGAATTTTTGTTCTACGTCTCCGAGCGATATATCCCCGTCTAATTCTGGTCATTGAATAAATGAAACTTTAACGAATAACTAATAGATTTCCTTTCTTTCAGTTATTCTTTTGGCCCTTTCCTAGTATATTAATAACAAAACGGATTTTTCCAATGTATAAACTAAAAATTCCAATGGCTTTGGCTACTATAACCTTCCCAACCACGATTTTTTTCTAGGCATTTCACCTCGAAATACGATATACTAGGTATTAAAAAAAAAATAGCATGATAAATAAATAGTGGATTCCATCGTTTCTATGGTTACTTCTTAAACGGTGAGGTCTTTTCTATACACCGGAGCCTTTACTTCATTTAATCAATGTTATTGCTAACTTGTATAGTTCACATTCTTTGGCTCTACCCATAAATTATCCAGTAATAGGTCTTTCACAACGAGCTCTACCTATACAGTAACGGTATTTAATTATGAAAGTTGGCTGGGTAGCTGACCCTGTTAGTCCGTTCTTGCAAGAGGGGTCTATGTTAACTAAGATTTCCTCCGCTTAATGGATAACCATTTGCTACCAATGGAGAATTGCTTCTCATCTTGAATTGAGGTGAGTGGTTTTACACCAATAGAAACCATAAATTTCATACAAAATAAAAGGAATATGATCAATTTTATTATCTTTTTAGATAATAAAAAAGAAATGTAGTTCATTTTTCCGTTCTATCCTATTTGATCATTTATATTTGAACATTGTTCTCTTTCCTTTGTTCTAGTTCATGATCTGAACGAGTCGCACATACACCCTAGTACATGTTCCTCGACGCTGAGGGCATCCCCGAAGTGCGGGGGATTTTGTGACATTTCTAATTGGCTGTCTTGTATTTCTAATAAGTTGTTTAATCGTTGGCATGTTGAATCATATACATAATGGGCTGGTTTAGATCGATCCTAACCGTATGATTATGAATTACTTTTATTCAATAGAATAGGAAATAAAAATCATTCATCATAGAATATTAAAATGAAACTCGGCAGGGTTAATTTTAAATTACGAATTGACGAGAAATCCAGGCTATTGTCATTCAACCGCTACAAGATCAACAATTCCATAAGCTTGGGCCTCTGTTGCTGACATAAAAACATCTCTTTCCATGTCTTCGGATACAACCCATAAGGGTTTGCCCGTTCTTTGTACATAAACCCTTGTCAGGGTTTCACGTAGTTTCAGCAGTTCTCCCACTTCCAGGATGAATTCTCCCGTTGCTACTTCAGAAAAAGAACCAGCAGGTTGATGGATCATTACCCTGATGATATAAGATAATAAAAGGTTTCTCTAGATGAGGGGAAGATAAAAGAAAGATAAAAGAATAACAAGAAAAAAAAAAGATAGAATCGAACAACCGTACGGGCATTATCCATTGCATACGGCTCTACAATAACATTGACCCTTACCTTCAAAAAAAATAGGATCGATCATACCCCGATAGGTAAATGATCAACTTACCACCCTTCCTTTCGGAGGAATTCAAAAATACTATGATGGCTCCGTTGCTTTATATATTTATTATATTTTTTGTCTGTGATTTGTCTGTCATTCAGCAATCCCAAAGTTGCTTTTTTGTTTGATCAAATAAACCAAGGAAAAAAGAATCTTTTTTTTTTCGCTCTATACTCTCTAGAAGACTATAAATATTCTTAAGAGACCTCTGGTGTGAAAAAAAGTTTGTGACGCTGAACTGGACTTCCGATAATAAAATAGGAAATACCTTTTTCTCATATTACTCTCTCGATACATAATCTAATGTTTCGAAAACAAAATTTATTATATCGAATTCAAAGTGCCATGCTATTATTACTTAATATTCATATTTCATATGGCGAAGGCATAGTCTTCT